CAAAAGAAAATTCATTATTTATGGTCCAAGACCACAAATTTTGATGAATGCAACTTAGAAAAATTTGTTGAATAGATAGATAGAGTGAAAAGATCATAACTATACTTAACAAAAAAATACTCAGAAAAGTCCACATACGGCGAAGGTTTTTTGTTGCTGTCGGAAAAAGTAGAAGCCCAACTCCTAATAAAATAGGTACTGGGAGTGGAATGAAAGGGATGATCCATGAATATTGATATGTATGTTCCATAAAATAAAAAATCCCTTTTATTTTATTCTTAAATTTTTTATTTCTTATTCACTGGTTTGTATATATATATTTTTTTCAAAGGGGCCAATATAAAAGCACGAGATTTTAAACCTAAATATAAAATTTTTCGAATTAGTATAATCCTTCAGAAATCTTTGAAAAGAAATATATATTCAAATAAAAAAATGAAAAGTGATTAAATAATATTACTAAGTTACTGTAAAAAAAAATTATTTGTCGTTTTTTTTATTATTACTAAATAAAATTTTGATTTTATGCAGATACAGAAAAAGTGAATTATAATTCCGTATTATAATAATTTATATACATATATTAAGAATAGAACAAAGATTTACACGCAAAAAAATACTTAAACTTAATATTAATTATATACTAAAAAAACTTTACCTAAAACAAAGTTATTTGATTTTGATTATTTAGAATTATTAAGGAATCAATTTGAATTATGGAATTTAGTGATTGTCTTCCAGTACACTAAGTGAGCTTTTTTTATTTGCAAGAAAGATTATTCTAATCGATATTTTTTTTTACATATGATGTGAAGAAATCTCATAATTTTTTTAATAATCTAATTTAGCAGTATAGATTAATTAAATGAGCACTCTCGTACGGATTTCAAACGTTAAATAACAAAAATTTAAAAAAAAAAAAAGTAAAAAACAGTTGGGTTTTAAACTTTTGAATGGCTTTTTTGTTTTGAAAATAATATATAATAAAATTTGAAAGAAAAAAAATAACTCGATATGGAGTACGAAAGAATAGAATAATAAATGTCTTTGACATCCAATTATACCACTGAAAAACTTTTTTCATTTTTGAATGGCAGTTCCAAAAAAACGTACTTCTATCTCGAAAAAGCGTATTCGTAAAAAAAATTGGAAAAGGAAGGGATATTGGACATCGTTGAAAGCTTTTTCGTTAGGGAAATCACTTTCTACAGGTAATTCAAAAAGTTTTTTTGTACAACAAAATAAATAAAAAACACTATAATAATTAGAATTAGCCTAACTTAAAAACAAATTTTTTAGAATACATATAAAAAAAAGGGGGGGTTCTTATTTTCCCCATCACTACCTTAAAAATAAAGATCTTTGATTTACTCATTATGAGTAAATCAAAGATCTTTAAGCAAAATCAATAGGTTCTTCAAATTAATTAATTTAAGTGAAAAAAAAATTTATGTTTGTACAATATAAAAAGATGCATCAAAATAAATATTTTTATAATTATTTTTTTTTTTTCAATTTCTCTTGAGCACTTAGGAAAATATTATTTTATTTCAAATTTCTAAGAATTTTGGAGAAGTTTTAATTTTTAGAAAAAACATTTTTTTTTATTAATGGAACTGATAAATGCTTTTTATCATTTTTTTAATCATATAAATGAAAAAAAAAAAATGATAAAGAGCATTTAGAGTTTTGTCGTTGGGTTGAAGTCCCCATTACTTTAATTTAGTTAAATTTTTCATTGTATTCTAGAAAAAAAATAAAAAGGACAAAAAGTTAATTTAAATAATTTTTAATAACTCAGATAAAAAAAAAAAAGATCTTAATTGAATTAAAACCCACAAGACCTATTTAACAAGTTTTTATTCATTAAATCAATTGTAAATTCCGGTCAATTGGCTAAATTTGCATCTCGACGATTGAATAAAAACTTGTTAGTATTGTTTTGAACAAGTTGCCGCTATGGTGAAATTGGTAGACACGCTGCTCTTAGGAAGCAGTGCTAGAGCATCTCGGTTCGAGTCCGAGTAGCGGCATAAGATCTTATAAAAGAGATATTATAAGTTTTATAATCAAAATAATACCCGACTTTTTTTTTTATCGGGTAAAACCTAGTATTAATTTATTAATTTTTAACAAATTTTTTATGATTTTTTCAATTTTAGAGCACATATTAACTCATATATCTTTTTCGGTCGTTTCAATTGTACTGACAATTTATTTTTTAACTTTATTAGTTAATTTAGATGAAATCATAGGATTTTTTGATTCATCAGATAAAGGAATCGTAATTACGTTTTTTGGTATAACAGGATTATTATTCACTCGTTGGATTTATTCAGGACATTTTCCATTAAGTAATTTATATGAATCATTAATTTTTCTTTCATGGGCTTTTTCAATTATTCATATGGTTTCCTATTTTAATAAAAAACAAAAAAATCACTTAAACGCAATAACTGCGCCAAGTGCTATTTTTATTCAGGGTTTTGCTACTTCAGGTCTTTTAAACAAAATGCCTCAGTCTGCAATATTAGTACCAGCTCTCCAGTCCCAGTGGTTAATGATGCACGTAAGTATGATGATATTAGGCTATGGCGCTCTGTTATGCGGATCATTATTATCAATGGCTCTTCTAGTTATTACATTTCGCAACGTCGGACCTACTTTTTTGAAAAAGAATAAAAAAAAAATTTTTTTATTAAATGAATTATTTTCTTTTGATGTATTTTACTACATAAATGAAAGAAATTATATTTTACTACAACAAAACATTAATTTTAGTTTTTCTAGAAATTATTATAGGTATCAATTGATTGAACAATTAGATTATTGGAGTTTTCGTATTATTAGTCTTGGATTTATCTTTTTAACCGTCGGCATTCTTTCAGGAGCTGTATGGGCTAATGAGACATGGGGTTCATATTGGAACTGGGATCCAAAAGAAACTTGGGCATTTATTACTTGGATCATATTCGCAATTTATTTACATATTAAAACAAATAGGAATGGTAGGGGTATAAATTCTGCAATTGTGGCTTCGATAGGTTTTCTTTTAATTTGGATATGCTATTTTGGCGTCAATCTTTTAGGAATAGGTTTACATAGTTATGGTTCTTTTACATCGAATTAAATATAAATAAAACAGTAACAAAAAAAAAAGAATCAAAATTCAAATAAATAAAGAATAGCATCTATATCTAACTTCATATAAGTTAAGAAATAAAATTTCGTTTTTAGTAGTAAATCATCAAGAACCTTTTGAATCAAGTAGTACAATGATTCAAAAGGTTCTCACAATACAAAGACCAAAGACTTCTGATTACAATTCAATTTAATACTTTTTTTTTATCTCCTGAAAACTATCCATAAAAGTAATTAGATAAAATGGATTCGACCTTGTCACTTGCTAATGAGAGCACAAAATCAGGATAAATCCCAATACCAATTATGGGTAGAAGAACAGAGATTGAAAGAAATAACTCTCGGGGTCCAGAATCAAAAAAAGAAAAGTTTTTGACATTAATTAACTTGTATCCATAGAACATTTGGCGTGACATAGATAATAAATATATAGGAGTTAATATCATTCCAATTGCCATTACAAAAATAATTAAAATTTTTGAAATTAAGAAATATTTTTGGCTGGTAATTATTCCAAAAAAAACGATTAATTCTGCAACAAAACCACTCATGCCTGGCAATGCAAGGGAAGCCATCGATAAGATAGTAAACATTGTAAATAGTTTTGGAATCGAGATAGCCATTCCACCCATTTCATCAAGATAAACAAGCCGAATTCTATCATAACTCGCTCCTGCCAAGAAAAAAAGTGCAGCGCCAATAAATCCATGAGAGATTATTTGTAAAATAGCTCCATTAAGTCCAGGATCCGTTATAGAACTAATACCTATAATTATAAAACCCATATGAGATATAGAAGAATAGGCTATTCTCTTTTTTAAATTACGTTGACCGGGAGATGTTGAAGCTGCATAAATTATTTGGATTGTACCGACTACCATCAACCAAGGAGAAAACATAGAATGAGCGTGAGGTAATAATTCCATATTGATTCGAACCAACCCATATGCTCCCATTTTTAATAAGATTCCAGCGAGAAGCATACAGGTACTGTAATGTGCCTCGCCGTGGGTGTCAGGTAACCAAGTATGTAAAGGTATAATCGGTGATTTGACGGCAAAAGCAATAAGAAATCCAATATAAAATAGTATTTCGAGTGTAACAGGATAGGATTGATTAGCTAAGAGTTCTAAATTTAATGTTGGTTCGTTCGAACCATATAAACTTATCCCTAAAACTCCTATTAATAAAAAAATAGAACTTCCTGCCGTGTATAAAATAAATTTTGTAGCTGAATACAGACGTTTCTTTCCACCCCACATGGATAAAAGTAGATAAACGGGAATTAATTCGAATTCCCACATGATGAAAAAAAGTAGAAGATCCCGAGAAGAAAATGATCCTATTTGACCGCTGTACATTGCTAACATCAGGAAATGGAATAATCGGGAATCGCGAGTAACTGGAAAAGCCGCTAAAGTGGCTAAAGTAGTAATAAATCCCGTCAATAAAATTGTTCCTATAGAAAGTCCATCTATTCCCATTCTCCAGTAAAAATCTAAAAAATTGATCCATTTATAATCTTCGGACAGTTGAATTAATGGATCGTCCATTTTAAAATTATAACAAAAAGCATAGGTCGTTAGAAGAAGTTCTAAAATACAAATGCATATAGTATACCATTTATTGACTTTATTTCCCCTATGTGGGAGAAATAACATTAACGAACCGGCAGATATTGGAAAAACAACAATTATTGTTAACCAAGGAAAATCATTCGTGGTAAAGACAAGATACACCAGGTCCAAAGAACGCGTACTCAAAAAAAATATATAAATAAAAAAAATATAATTTAATTTTTTTGAGTACGAGTACTTGTCAATAAAAAAAATTAAATGTATTCAAAATTTATTCAAATGAGATTTTCGGTAACGTATCAATAAGCTAGACCCATACTTCGGGTTGTTTCATGCCATAAATAAACCCGAACGCTCAAAAAATCCGTTGGACAGGCGGATTCACATCTCTTACAACCAACACAGTCCTCGGTTCTTGGAGCGGAAGCTATTTGCTTAGCTTTACATCCATCCCAAGGTATCATTTCTAATACGTCTGTAGGGCATGCTCGGACACATTGAGTACATCCTATACAGGTATCATAAATTTTTACTGAATGTGACATAGGATCAATAGTTTTTTGAATGTCATAAATTTTCAATCTAGTAAACTTCTAACTGAATGATATATTCAAATACTAGATGAAGCAATGATTTCCTTTAATAGAATTTTTGTAATGAATTCTGGCTCAATTGATAAAAAAATGGGGCTAAAATACTTTGATTTCTGAGATTTTCACAAATATAATCTAGTAGGTAAGAACCTATTATATATGCAAATTTCAATCTATAATTTTTTTTATGCTACTTATTTAATAAGGTCGATTGATTGATGCGAGTTGATTTTCTGTTACGATAAATTGACGAGACTATAGCTAATCCAATAGCTGCTTCAGCGGCTGCAATTGCTATAACAAAAATGCAGAAAATATCCCCTTTTAGTTGGGAATTATCAAAAAAATCCGAAAATGTTACGAAATTCATATTAACGGCATTCAGTATAAGTTCAAGACACATAAGAGCCCTAACCATATTTCGACTCGTGATCAATCCATAAAGACCAATCAAAAATAAATAGGCACTCAAAACAAGTACATGTTCGAGTATCATTCAGCAACTCCTTATCAATTTGGATTCATTTAAATATGCAAAATCATTCACCGGATTCAATCAACTAGAATATAACAAAAAAGTAGGAATAAAAACTATATTAGGTAAAAAAAAATTTCAAATATATATCAAATAGAAAAATTAATATTTAAAATATGAAGTAATATTCAATCCAATTTAATTGAATGAACGAAAAAAAATATCATAACATACACAAAGTTTTCTTTGCTCTTTACTAATTCGAACGTTTTTTATTGACGAGCCACATAAATTGCACCTATCAAAGCAACTAAAAGAATTATTGAAATGAGTTCAAATGGAAGAAAAAAATCTGTTGCTAAATGAATTCCTATTTGTTGACTATTACTTATTAAATCTTGCTCTAGAATCTGGTTTAATCTTGTAGTCCAAATAACCCCGTACCATGACGTATCGAGAATAGTAGACATTAATGAAAAAAGAATAGTTGTACAAACCAACGAAGTAATCCCATTCCCAACGGTCCACAGATTCAAATCTGTGGAATATTCTGAATCATTCATGAACATCACAGCAAATATGATTAAAACATTTATGGCCCCCACGTAAATAAGGAGTTGTGCAGCAGCTACAAAATGGGAATTTGATAGAATATACAATAAAGATATACAAACAAGAACAAATCCTAAGGAAAAAGCTGAAAATATTGGGTTGGGAAGTAAGACCACTCCCAGACCTCCTACTAGAAGACCGGATCCCAGAAAAACTAAAAGAAAATCATGTATTGGTCCAGGCAAATCCATTATATTATTAAAATAAGAAAAAAATCGAAATCCTTTTCATGACCTTATTAATTTAACCGGGAAATTCGTTTTTAATATGTTTCTAATAGAGTGAAATTAGAATCTAATGGATATGAATTGATGTAGATACAATTATTAGACAGTTTCTCTTTTTTTATTCTAAAGTGTATTTTCAACCTATCTATTTCAAGAAAGTAATTACGAATATATTATATTAAAAGAATGAGCCTTAATACTTAATATTATTATATAAATACAAATTTTTAATTAAATTCTTTATCTTTATATAATTCAAAAATTTTGAATTCTTTTTTTAATCAAATTAATGGGTTTACCCATTTATTCTTTGAGGTGAATTCAAAATTGTTCGAATAGTGTAATCATCAATTACTGACATTGGTAAACGACCCAAAGCTATTTGATTATAATTCAATTCGTGACGATCATAAGTTGAAAATTCATATTCTTCAGTCATTGACAAACAATTTGTTGGACAATACTCAACACAATTACCACAAAATATACAAATTCCAAAATCAATACTGTAATTAAGCAATCGTTTTTTTCGAATATTAGTTTCCAATTTCCAATCAACAACAGGCAGATCTATAGGACATACTCGAACACATACTTCACAAGCAATGCATTTATCAAATTCAAAATGGATTCGACCACGGAAACGTTCCGATGTTATTAATTTTTCATAGGGATATTGAATAGTTACAGGTAAACGATTTGTGTGGGATAAGGTAATCATGAAACCTTGACCAATATACCTTGCAGCTCGTAGGGTTTGTTGACCATAATTCATGAACCCGGTTATCATAGGAAGCATATTGTAATTATCTATGAATAATTTTATCTTTGTTTCTTTCTCTTGTTTAAAACAAATAATGAATATGTTGGATTCATTTTCAATTTATAGTGAAAAGAGTTGGAAAGAAGTTGTTAATAATAGATTACCAAGGGAAATAGGTAAAAGAAATTTCCATCCAAGATTTAATAGTTGATCCATTCTTAGCCTAGGTAAAGTCCATCTTGTTGCGATAGAAAGGAACAAGAATAAATAAGTTTTAGCTAATGTAATAAAGATACCAATTGTTGTTCCAAAAATTTGATCCCTTTGAAATAGCTCCAGAATAGATATATACGGAATAGAAATATTCCAACCGCCTAAGTATAGAACTGTTACAAATAATGAGGAAATTAATAGATTTAGATAAGAAGCAACGTAAAATAAACCAAATTTGATACCTGAATATTCAGTTTGATAACCTGCTATTAATTCTTCTTCCGCTTCTGGTAAATCAAACGGTAACCTCTCGCATTCTGCTAGGGAAGAAATTAGAAAAATGATAAAACCTATAGGTTGACGCCACAAATTCCATCCCCAAAAACCATATTTTGATTGTGCCTCAACTATATCAACTGTACTTAAACTGTTAGATAATCCTAGTCGGTGATAACATTACTATTTTCACCGCTATTACAAAACCGTACATGAGGTCTTCGCCTCATACGGCTCCTCGGGGGCCATAAATAAATCTAAGGACCAGATTAGTATTATTTAGATGGATATGATGTGTTCTAAAATGGATTAAATATAAATATATCTGGGATCCCGAATTATACCAATGGAATTCTGTCTGCTCAAATTCTAAGAATAAAAAAAGCGCTTCGGAATTCATCTCATCCTTTACAAATTGGAATTTCTATTTGTTGAGTAATAACTTAATCCTTTAATAAAATACTCCTTGTAAAAATAAAAATAGGTATTTAAGCCCATCGTGGTTTTCGATTACGAAAAATAATTAGATATCCTATTAGTTTATTATTCGTGACAGAAATTATATTTTATTTTCGAAATATATGAAAAAAAATATCCTTGTTTCGTTCCTATTCTTCTTTCTTTTTTAGAAAAAAGTCGGTGGACTTATAAAAACTAAAGGATTATTTCGTTTCTGATAGTCATTACATTTATAGGTGGATAAGAGTATACTCTGAATCGGAATCTTGGGGAGTACTGTCTGATCATTTCTACTAATTTCAAGCCCCAATTAACCTTCTTTTTTTTTATCTTATGTTATGCATAAATATCCTTTTCAATTTGGTTAATCTCTATTACAAATTCTTTGTGTATTTTGGTGTTTCTAACCATCCACTCACTTTTACCTAATTGCCGCTCACTTTGTAATACATGTATGTTAATCTATATAACTGATAGTAAAAACGTTATATGGTTAAATATTTTTAACCCGCTTCAAGCCAGGATGACTAATCAACCAACCTTGGGGTAAAGTGATTCTTACGCTTATGTTTATTTCCGTTTAACCTTTGTACATAGGAAATGAGACTCAATTTTTCTTTTTACTGCTAATTTCTGAACAGTTTTTTTCACTCATATATAACTATCAAATTCCTTTTATTAAGATTAACCCGAAAGATAACTATATTTATATATTCCGTTATTCGTCTAGAAGAAACGGAATAGTCAAAATAAACGTTTATGTTTCAACGAATCGCACGTAGAGATATTGATAAAACACATAGAGTTAATGGTATTTCATAACTAATCGATTGGGCAGCAGCTCGCAGACCACCTAAAAAAGAATATTTATTATTTGATCCATATCCTGACATAAGAAGTCCAATAGGAGCAATACTTGAAATGGCAATCCATAAAAAAATACCGATATTGAGATCGGCTAAAACAAGGTGATTGCTAAAGGGAATTACTGAATAACTTAGTAAAATTGAGATAACTGCTATAGATGGTCCAATACTAAATAAAGGAGGATTTCCTCTAGATGGACGAAGATTTTCTTTGAAAAGTAGTTTTGTCCCGTCGGCTAGAGCTTGAAGAATTCCCAACGGGCCGGCGTATTCAGGTCCAATACGTTGTTGTATCCCTGCAGATATTTCTCTTTCTAACCACACAATTACTAGTACACCTGTTATGATTCCCAATACAAGAGAAAATATAGGGACAAATATCCATATGAGTCCATAGACCTCTTTTAAAGATTCCAAGCTAACAAAAGAATTTATAGTTTGGACTGCTGTTGCATAAATTATCATTTTAACGATCAACTTCTCCCATAATTATATCTATGCTACCGAGTATCGTCATAATATCAGCCAATTTCATTCTTTTAACTAGTTCAGGAAGAATTTGCAAATTAATAAAACCCGGTGGTCGAATTTTCCATCTCCAAGGAAAACCACTTTGATCTCCTATGAGAAAAATTCCTAATTCCCCTTTTGGGGCTTCAACTCTTACATAAAGTTCTTGTTTCGATAATTCAAAAGTAGGAGAAGGTTTTTTACTAATGAATCGATATTCAAAATCATTCCATTCTGGATTCCTTTTTCTATCAAAGCCTCTGCTTTCTAAATTCTCATAGGGACCCCCCGGAAGTCCTTCCAGAGCCTGTTGAATAATTTTTATGGATTCTGTCATTTCGCTAAGTCGTACTAAATACCGAGCTAATGAATCTCCTTGTTTTTGCCACTGAATTTCCCATTCAAATTCATCGTAAGACTCATAACGATCAACTTTACGAAGATCCCATGGTATTCCGGATGCGCGTAGCATTGGTCCGGATAAACCCCAATTTATTGCTTCTTCCCCACCAATAATCCCAACTCCTTCAACCCGTTCTAAAAAAATAGGATTTCGTGTAATCAGTTTTTGATATTCAACAACTTCTGTTAAAAAATAATCACAAAAATCCAAGCATTTATCTATCCAACCATAAGGTAAATCAGCCGCTATTCCTCCAATACGAAAAAAATTATGCATCATTCTCATACCAGTGGCAGCTTCGAATAGATCATATACAAATTCTCGTTCTCTGAAAATATAGAAAAAAGGAGTCTGTGCACCAATATCTGCCATAAAAGGACCGAGCCATAACAGATGAGAAGCTATACGACTCAATTCTAGCATAATTACTCTGATATAGCTGGCCCTTTTAGGAACTTGAATATTTCCCAATTGTTCTGGTCCATTTACTGTTATTGCTTCTGTAAACATAGTAGCTAAATAATCCCATCGCGTTACATAAGGTAAATATTGTATAATTGCTCGGTTTTCTGCAATTTTTTCCATTCCTCTGTGTAAATAACCCAATATGGGTTCACAGTCAACAACATCCTCACCATCTAGAGTAACAATTAATCGAAGAACCCCATGCATGGATGGGTGGTGAGGGCCCATATTGACTATCATAAGATCTTTTCCTGTAACTGGTCTCTTCATAAGTTTTTCCTTTATTCGTTCTGGCATGAATTAGATTGCTGAAAAAGAAGTTTATCAAAAAATTCAAGATCTAAAAAATTAACTAATTCACACTTTTTGAATTTAACGAGTTTTTAATTCCCGAATATTAAACTGATTAATTAATTCTTTATAACGTATTCTATTTTTTTTTGACAAATAAGCCAGCAGTCGTTGACGTTTTCCCAGAATTTTTCGTAGACCCCTCTGAGATAAATAATCTTTTCTGTGCAATTCCAAATGTGAAGTAAGTCTTCGTATCTTATTAGTAAAACTGAATACTTGAAATTCAACAGATCCCCTGCTTTCTTCTTTTTGTTCTTGAAATGAAATGAATGTATTTTTTATCATAAAAAGAAATCCTTCCCTTTTTAATATGAATTGAAAGATATGAATTTTACTGATCAGTAATAATAATGTTAGTTTTTTTGTACAAGGATCTGAATTTAATTATCAACTTCTTAATTCTTCATTTTATAAAAAAATCTAAATTTAGATCTAAAAAAGTAGGATTCTGTTAATTTATTTATGGATCCGCTCTGATTGGTATCTATATCATTGATTAAATTAATATCATGTATAAAGATTGAATTTAAAACAATCCCTCATATTTCATACAGTTGTTTTCATATACCGTAACTTAATATATTATATATAGTAAAAAGGATCTATCATTAATGAATTGGAAATCGCGTATACATGTGTATTCTTATCATACTGAAATGATTTCCGTTAGTAGTATTAAACCAATAGCGATTCATACAAGCTAAATCTTCTAATCTAAAATTGGGCCAAAGAAAGGATTTTAATTTAATTAGGTTATTTTTATCCTTAGCAAGATCTTTCTTTTTATACAAAACTGTGGTCAAGTTTTGAATATTCTTATTAAATCTTGAATTTCGATCCCTCGCATTTTTTTTTTTTAAGTTGAAACAAATTAGAATTCTAAATTCTCTACGTCGTTTAGGGGATAGAATATTTTCGGGGACAAAGAAATCATAATTGTTTTTTTTTCTATTTACAGTTTTGTTTTGATATTTTGTAATGGATTTTTCAATTTTTTTTTTATCAATATAGCTTTTTTTTTTGTATCTTTTACTTATTTTTTGTTTATTTTTATGAACCAACGAAATAGCTATGGTTCTATATATAATAAGTTGTCCATCGTTTTGTACAGACAAACGGACAGGTTCAATAATCAATATTCCTTTTTTCATTAATTTTGCAAAAGTGAAATTCTTCTCAATCATTAGAATGTCTAGGCTCATCTCTCCTCTTTCAATCGAAGATATCGCTATTTCGTTTGGATTTTTGAGTCTAACCAAGAGACAGTATACTTTTACATTATTGAGAATTTTTTGATTAAAAAAACAATTCCATCGCAATTGAAAACGTGAATATCTTGTGAGAAATAAATCAAGTTCCGCTTCTGTATTGCTTTTGTATTGTTTTTTATTTTTACGTTTTTTTATCGTCGATTCTTCATAATTTTCTTCAATATTTTTTTCTTGGTTTGATATAGCTGATTCGGGATTTCTTTTTTTTTCTTTATCTGATTCAAGCTCTACTTGACCGGCCGATTCTTTTTCTTCTTTATTTAGATTATAAAATCGAAGGGATTTTTTTTCATTTGATGGTATAAAACCTTTTTTCTTTCGAGTGATCTTTTTATTAACATTTATGTTTTCATTAAAATTTAAAAGAAGTAATTTGATTGGTATGACCCACGGTTTCATTTTATATGTACTAGAAAATAAGAAAAATTCTGGAAAGAAAAAAAATTCAAAATTTGTTATACGACGATTTAGTATTTCTTCATTCATTCCCATCCAATCAAAAAAGTTTCTTTTTTGATTGGCAAGACCCGTCTTAGTTATTTTATCAATTCTTTGATAATTCTGAACTTTAGTATTAATATATTTTTTTTTACTCTTGGTATCAACCCAAGGTTCAATATTTACTTTTTTTGTAACCGAAAAGTTTATAATTCTCCAATCCAAATATTTTCTATGCCGAAATTCCCCTATACCCCGAATATTATATTTTTCTAGAAAACAAGAGACTAAACAATTATCTAGAGCAATGCCTATAGACATGTCAAAAATTTTTTCTGTAGAATTAATGGATTTGTAGCAAAAAAGATTAGATATATAATCTTTTTTTAAATTATGTTTTGGATTTAATAACGAGTCGGCCTCAAAAAAACTTTGTTTTTTGTAATTATCAAATTTATTTTTTTCATATGAATCCTCTTTGGTTAAACTTGGATTTAGAACTAGAGAATCTTGGTTTATTTTCTTTTTCCATTTTTTGGTTCCTAATCTAGCCCACGCAATCTGAGGTAAATTGTATTGATAATTACTTCGTAACCAGTTTTTCCATTGATTTACTTCGGAATTAAAAAAGGTTTGATCTTTCAATTCATAATGAAAGATTCCTTGTTCTTGAAAAAAATCCTTTATTTGATTCTTAACAAAAAAGGATGTTATGCATATGTTATATTCAAGAACAGCCTTTAATTTAGAAAAGTTACTAACTTGAATTTGTGATAATTTGTAAAATACATATGCTTGTGATAAAGAGCATAGGTCATAACTCATTTTTTTTTTATTGGATATTAAATTTTTTATAGTCGAAATAAAATAAATGGTATTTTTTTTTTTATTAATTTTTTCTCTATTTTCTTCAGTCTTGTAAATATATTTATCAAAAATTGTTTTTGTTGATTCAAAAAAAAGTTGTGTAGTAATTCTTGGAATATTAATGATACCTAAAAAAATTGCTATAGACAGTTGTTCAATGCCAAATTTTATAAAAAAAATAGATTTACGAATTAATCGGGTATTTTTTCTTTTGAATGTCTGCCAAATTTTTGTTGATGACTCAATTATTTTAGAATCATAACGCAGTTTGTTACAACTATTAGTTAGGTTTTGTTTTTCTTTTGAAATTTCTTCTATTTGATTTCTTATTGTCTTTATTCTATTAATCAAATTTTTGATTTTGTTTTCGCTGAGTGAAGAGTTTGTCCACTCCATTGATTTATTTTGAACAGATAGTTCATGAATCATCTGATTACTCATTATTGAATCTTTTTTAGTTTGATTTAATTCATATATTTCTCTCGGTGCAAATAATGGAATTATATTTCGTTTTGAAAGGTCTTTTATTTTTCCTTTTATAAAAATAAAGTTTTTGAGAATCCAGTTTTTAATTTCTTTTGCGACTTTTAGGAAAATTGTTGCTCTTTCTTTGAAAATCCTTAAAACCAGAAAAGACTTAGTTTTCCATTTTTTGATTCTTTTTGTTAATTCTTTAGAAATAGGTTCAAAAAAAGAAGGCTTTTTTTGGGTAGAACCAAACGGTAGTTCGGTTTCCATTCCCCAAACTGTTAAAAAACAAAAATCATTTTGTTCTCCTTTGTCTTTTGTTTTTTTTAGTCGAGCCTTCTGAGATGATTGAAATTTAGATTTATGCCAAGGTTTAAGATAAAAAGGAAATAGGATTTTTATCTGAATACCATCCGTTAACCAGTTTTTTGGAAATTCGGTTTCGGATAGTTGAACCCCATTATAAGTGCATTTAACATGCATTTCACGTTTCCAATCCTTTAAATCCTCAGACCACTCGGGAAATTGAAATAATAACATACGAACGCTATTTTTAATTATTATCAATAAAGGTAATATAATATATTTTCTAAGAATAGATTGAGTTACTAAGAGATAACCTCTTATTATTTGAGCAAATAGGAAGCTATCCCAAGTTTCTGCAATTTCTATCCGTCTTTTTTCTTCTATTTTTGATTGTTCTTCGTCTTTTTTATCAATTTTTTTATTTTTTTTGTTTTTCCACATGAAATTGCGAAGAATTTTTTTTTTTAGCCCCGATATATCAAACGAAAAATAAAAAAGTTTATCTATTCTATCAAAAAAAAGGGGAGAATGTACTTTTGCTTGAAAAAACTCCCAAATAACAGTTTTACGCCTTTGGGAACGCATGGATCCTTTAATTATCTCTCGACGAAAATCAGATTGTTGTGAATAACGGATCAAAGCCATTTCATCGTTTTGATCAGAATTTTGATTATCTTTGAGATCTTTGAGATTAGTATAAACCTCGTTATGGGGCT